ATCAGCAGAATACCGATACTGATACTAATACCAAAGATACTAATAATCCTGATCACGCAGACGAAGTGGCTTTGATACGTTATTCGCAACAATCGGATTTTCGTCGAGACATAATCAAAGGCTCCATGCGCGCTCAAAGACGTAAAACAGCTATTTTGGAACTGTTTCAAGCAAATGTACATTCCCCGCTTTTTTTGGACAGAATAGACAAACCCCTTTTTTTTTCTTTTGATATCTCCGGACTGATGAAACTAATTTTTAGAAATTGGATGGGGAAAAACACAGAATTCAAAATTTCGGATTATGCGGAGGAAGAGACAAAAGAAAGGGATAAAAAAGAGGAGGACAAAATAGAGGAGGACAAAAGAGAGGAGAAAACACGGATAGAAATAGCAGAAGCCTGGGATACCATTGTATTTGCTCAAGTAATAAGGGGTTCCGTATTAGTAACCCAATCAATTTTTAGAAAATATATTATATTACCTTCATTGATAATAGCTAAAAATATCGGCCGTATGTTATTATTTCAATTTCCCGAGTGGTCCAAAGATTTAAAGGATTGGAATAGAGAAATGCATGTTAAATGCACCTATAATGGTGTTCAATTATCAGAAACAGAATTTCCGAAAAACTGGTTAACAGACGGTATTCAGATAAAGATCCTATTTCCTTTCTGTCTAAAACCTTGGCACAGATCTAAGCTCCGATCCCCTCATAGAGATCCAATGAAAAAGAAAGGGCAAAAAGATGATTTTTGTTTTTTAACAGTTTGGGGAATGGAAGCTGAACTACCTTTTGGTTCTCCCCGAAAACGAACTTCCTTTTTTGAACCTATTTTTAAAGAACTCGAAAAAAAAATTAGAAAATTTAAAAAGAATTGTTTTATAGTTCTAAGAGTTTTAAAAGAAAGAACAAATTTGTTTCTAACGGTCTCAAAAGAAACAAAAGAATGTGTTATCAAAAGCGTTCTATTTATAAAAAGAATAATAAAAGAACTCTCAAAAATAAATCCAATTCTATTATTTGGATTGAGAGAAGTATATGAATCGAGTAAAACTAAAAAAGAAAAAGATTTGATTTTGATAATCAGTAATAGTAATCGGATGATTCATGAATCGTCCATTCAAATTCGATCTATGGATTGGACAAATTATTCATTGACAGAAAAAAAAATGAAAGATCTGACTGATAGAACAAGCACAATCCGAAATAAAATAGAAAAAATTACAAAAGACAATAAAAAGGAATTTCTAACTCCAGAGATAACTATTAGTCCTAACAAAAAAAGTCATAATGCTAAAAGATTAGAACCCCCCAAAAATATTTGGCAGATATTAAAAAGAATAAATACTCGATTAATCCGTAAATCGCATTATTTTATAAAATTGTTCATTGAAAGGATATATATGGATATCCTTCTATGTATCATTAATATTCCCAGGATCAATGCACAACTTTTTCTTGAATCAACAAAAAAAATTATTGATAAATACATTTACAATGATGAAGCAAATCAAGAAAGAATTGATAAAACAAATCAAAATACAATTCACTTTATAAAGTCACTTTCTAATATTAGTAATAGTAATAAGAATTCACATATTTTTTGTGACTTATCCTTCTTGTCACAAGCATATGTATTTTACAAATTATCACAAACCCAAGTTATTAACTTGTATAAGTTAAGATCTGTCCTTCAATATGACGGAACATCTCTTTTTCTTAAGAATGAAATAAAGGATTATTTTAGAGCACAAGGAATATCTCATTCCGAATTAAGACATAAGAAACTTCGGAATTATGGAATGAATCAATGGAAAAACTGGTTAAGGGGTCATTATCAATACGATTTATCTCCGATTAGATGGTCTAGATTAGTACCACAAAAATGGCGAACTAGAGTTAATCAACGTTGTATGGCTCAAAATAAAGATTTAACAAAATGGGATTCATATGAAAAAGACCAATTAATTCATTACGAAAAAAAAAATGATTATGAAGTAGACTCATTACCAAATCAAAAAGATAATTTTAAAAAACACTATAGATATGATCTTTTATCATATAAATCTATTAATTATGGAGATAAGAATAACTCATATATTTATGGATTGCCATTACAAGTAAATAATAACCAAGAGATTTCTTATAATTATAACACACATAAACACAAATTATTTGATATGCTGGGAGGTATCCTTATCAATAATTATCTAGGAGAAGCTGATATTATGGATATGGAGAAAAGTCCGGATAGAAAATATTTTGATTGTAGAATTCTCAATTTTTGTCTTAGAAAGAAGGTCGATATTGAGGCCTGGATCGATATCGATACTGGTACCAACAGTAATAAAAATACTAAGATTAGTAATTATCAAATAATTGATAAAATTGATAAGAAAGGCCTTTTTTATCTCACAATTCATCAAGATCAAGAAATCAAACCATCCAAAAGATTTGATTGGATGGGAATGAATGAAGAAATACTAAATCGTCCCATATCGAATCTGGGACTTTGGTTCTTCCCAGAATTTGTGCTACTTTATAATGCATATAAAATGAAACCGTGGGTCATACCGATCAAATTACTTCTTTTAAATTTTACTGGAACTGAAAATGTTAGTGAAAATAAAAACATCAATGGAAAGCAAAAACAAAAACGGGATCTTTTTATATCATCGAATGAAAAAAAATCTATTAAATTAGAGAATCGAAATCAAGAAGAAAAAGAACCCACAGTCCAAGGGGATATTCTCTCAAACCAAGAAAAAGATCTTGAAGAAGATTATGCAGGATCAGACATAAAAAAACGTAGAAAGAAAAAGCAATACAAAAGCAATACGGAAGCAGAACTGGATTTATTCCTAAAAAGGTATTTGCTTTTTCAATTGAGATGGGATGATTCTTTAAATCAAAGAATGATCAATAATATAAAGGTATATTGTCTCCTGCTTAGACTGATAAATCCAAAAGAAATTGCTATATCCTCTATTCAAAGAGGAGAAATGAGTCTGGATATAATGCTGATTCAGAAGGATTTAACTCTTACAGAATTGCTGAAAAGGGGGATATTGATTATCGAACCAGTTCGTCTGTCTGTAAAAAATGATGGACAATTTATTATGTATCAAACCATAAGTATTTCATTGGTTCATAAGAGTAAGCACCAAACTAATCAAAGATACCTAGAAAAAAGATATGTTGATAAGTTTGATAAATCCATTGCAAGACATCAAAGGATAACTGGAAATAGCGACAAAAATCATTATGATTTGCTTGTTCCTGAAAATATTTTATCGCCTAGACGTCGTAGAGAATTGAGAATTCTAATTTGTTTCAATTCAAAGAATAGGAATGGTATATATAGAAATCCAGTGTTTTGCAATGTGAACAACGTAAAAAACTGTGGTCAATTTTTGGATGAAAGCAAATATCTTGATAGAGATAAAAATAAATTAATTAAATTAAAGTTTTTTCTTTGGCCCAATTATAGGTTAGAAGATTTAGCTTGTATGAATCGCTATTGGTTTGATACCAATAATGGCAGTCGTTTCAGTATGGTAAGGATACATATGTATCCACAATTCAAAATTCGGTGATGGTACATTTTTCCTATATATATCCTGTACCATATCTGGTATATGAAAGCAAACAGATGCACACATGCGTTGTCTTACATTCCATTCTGATACATGATACTAATTCAATGACGTATCAATTAGATCTATAAATGAATCAACAGAATCTTCTTATTTTAGGTCGAAATTTTTCTCTTTTGTGAGTGCCATCCTTTTGTATCCCTATACGAATCAAATTGAAAATTGGATTGATCATTGATTAATTTTATTTGATAAAATTAGGAGTCAATTCAGTATACCAGATTAAAATGGCTAGGATTATTATTATTGATCGGTAAAATTAATATCTTTAAAAAAGAAAGAAAAAGGGGGGAGAAGATTTCGTTTTATGGTAAAAAATTCATTCATCTCAGTTATTTCGCAAGAAGAAAAAGAAGAAAACAGGGGGTCTGTTGAATTTCAAGTAGTCAGTTTCACCAATAAGATACGAAGACTGACTTCACATTTGGAATTGCACAGAAAAGACTATTTATCTCAGAGAGGTCTACGTAAAATTCTGGGAAAACGTCAACGGCTACTGGCTTATTTGTCAAAGAAAAATAGAATACGTTATAAAGAATTAATTGGTCAGTTGGATATTCGAGAGCCAAAAACTCATTAATTTGAAGAGCTTTAATTATTTGATTTATTAGATCTTGAATTTTGATGAATTTCTTTTCGTTTTCAGCAATTGCAATTCATGGAAGAATGAATGGGGGAAAAACCTATGAATATACCAGCTACAAGAAAAGACCTCATGATAGTAAATATGGGTCCTCACCACCCATCAATGCATGGTGTTCTTCGACTCATCATTACTCTAGATGGTGAAGATGTTATTGACTGTGAACCAATATTGGGTTATTTACACAGAGGAATGGAAAAAATTGCGGAAAACCGAACAATTATACAATATCTGCCTTATGTAACACGTTGGGATTATTTAGCTACTATGTTCACAGAAGCAATAACCGTAAATGCACCAGAGCAGTTAGGAAATATTCAAGTACCTAAAAGAGCCAGCTATATCAGAGTAATTATGTTGGAGTTGAGTCGTATAGCTTCTCATTTGTTATGGCTTGGCCCTTTTATGGCAGATATTGGTGCACAGACCCCTTTCTTCTATATTTTCAGAGAAAGAGAATTAGTATATGATCTATTCGAAGCTGCCACCGGTATGAGAATGATGCATAATTATTTTCGTATCGGAGGAGTAGCTGCTGATCTACCTCATGGCTGGATAGATAAATGTTTGGATTTCTGCGATTATTTTTTAACAGGGGTTGCTGAATATCAAAAACTTATTACGCGGAATCCTATTTTTTTAGAACGAGTTGAGGGAGTAGGCATTATTGGTGGAGAGGAAGCAATAAATTGGGGTTT